GCTATGGACCCGAATCCATTAGTACGGAACATTTTCTTTTCCAAGTGAAATCCCCTAGTATATGAAAGGGTGAAAACGTGCTTTCGTTGTTGTGGAATAATAAGCCTTCGTATCTTAATGCATGTATTTAATTTATTCGGAGCTATTAGAGCGGGATCCACTTTTTGGGGAATATGAGTCGAAGCAATAACAAGAATATCTCTAGTGGACCGTCTTTCACAATCCCCGGAGAGATAGTTCAATAATAAACCGAGGGACTCCGACTCATCCACATACAGATCATGAATGTTTGGAATCCATACTATGCAAGGAGACATTGTTCTTGCCAATTCGAATTGCAAGTTGATAGAAGCTAGGTCTATTTCCAACTCGATGATATACCTAAGTATCTCATCATCCGCCGTATACTCCTCCCTCAGCTCCGGGTCCGAGTCCAAGTTCGAATAAATAGAGTCACGATCATCAATATCGTCCACATCTTTAAGCGCATCCATATAGTCCTTAGCAGGATCGCTATCATCATCAATACGATCAATATCCACATCATCAAGCGCTTCCATATAGTCCTCAGGATCGAGATCATCAATAACTATTTTCAAATCCAGTTTGTTCAGAAATACCGTAATGAAAGGAAGATAGGAGTTTGTCGCTAGGGATTTGACCAAATAGGATCGTCCAGTTCCTATAGGACCTATCACTAAAATACCCCTAGAGGGGGATAGGGCTAGGCGGAACGAAAAGGGTTTTGGTTTTCCATGAGATGGGAAATGAAAACTATTGGCCCCACACGAGGTTTGTGAATAAGTGATTGTCTGATAATGAGCAAGGAATATCCGTCTTTCTGCTAAACAGGATGTATTGAACTCATAATTCATTAGATCCTTTTGATGAATGTCAACTACGTATCGTAAGTAAATTGCTCCCGCTTGTTCAAACATTTGATAACCATAGTCACTCTTTACTAAATGATCAATATGAGTCAGACTCCATAGAATTTGATCAATCCCTTTTTCTGGCCTTAAGGTGGAGAAATGAAACGAGTAAACTCTCTCTTTATCCAAAAACCAATCACAGGTCTCGATCCAGGATTCTATTTCATCATGAGTCGGAAACCTTTGTCCTTTTCTTATCCATGAATAGATCTCTTTACTTGTATGACTTAGATGTCTCGTATTTCTCGAAAAAGTGATTCGATTGATGGGATTTGGTATGATACTTATGAGATCGATGAGATTGAAAAATATCTTCTGTATAAATTTGACCCCATAAGCGGGACCACCACCAAATAGCGCAAAACCCAGTATTTCTGCTAGAAAATCTTCTAATTGTTCCCGAGCAACTAGAAAGAGATTCTTTAACCAGAAAGAATTCGGTTCAGGTTTAGGATACCCATTCACAAGTTTGTACACCTCAATCGTGTATGATGGAATCGTCAAAGATTTTATCCTCTCGAACTCTGTCTGTAACTCACTAGAGTCTAGGGAAACAGAGAAAAGAAGTACCTGAACGAGACATCCAACAAGAAGAAGAAGTAAAAGGCTTGAATAGAGGAACTCCCGAACATTTGGCGAGCTCAGATGTGTCGATATCAACGGTGACTCATTATTTCGATGAATCATTTCTTCGACCCGAAGAAGCCTACGGAAACACTTCCACGAAATATCACTTGAAATCTCACTTATCGGTGCCCACAATCCCCACAATTTTAGCTTAAGAGCTCGCCATTTTAGCTTAAGAATTCGCCAGGCTGATCTGTGCATAATATAATGAAAATTGGATACAAATTTGTGACTGCTACTTAGCATCGGCAATAGGTCTGAAAAAGCATCTAAAAATATAAAATTTAGATATTTGTACCCTGTCGAAGTAAAGAACCAAGGCATATATGTTTGGAATAGATTCCATTTTGAGAGAGTTGAAAAAGCACTATCTCGTTGAAAGGTTCTACCCATCTGCCCTTTCTCAACGCCTTTCTTTAGCCAATTTCGCCAAAGACGCAATTTTTTACTCGTTTCGGATGGTAAATATTTCTCAGACCGTGGAGTGTGAATCAAACCCAGGTTTGAATTGAAATTCAGATACTGATGCAAGTTCTTCCTTTCTGAATCAGATAGATTCATATCTGAAAGAGGTTGACAATAAGTTCTTTCCAAATTGACTATTTCTTCCTCTGTTAGAGGTGTTCCAGAAATGTCTGCGATCGAGTAAATAGTTCTACGAACGAATAGATCGGATCGAATTGGAAAATGGAAAGATTTGTACAAGTTATACCTTTCGTTACCCCTTTGTGGAAAATCGTTAGGTATGAATATGTTAGATACCTGTGACTCGATTGGTGAAATAGTATCTCTCTCCAAAAAAGCATGTTTTTTTTTACCGACGCACAAAGAAAATTTTTTGTTGCGAATGAACAAGATATTGAGGAATTGTCGATACGTAAAATCATAATTCTTGATACGGGCCTTTTCCATATAAAAAGGGAATCTTTTGTTACAATAGA